TAGTAATCTGATGAATTGAGTTGTAGACATGAAAGCGTAAGAACTCAACGGATTCCCTTCTTTGTTTGTCTGATTTAAGGTAGAAGGTCCCGTTGAGTTCTTAATAATTATAATATTTTTTTATAGGTTCATTGACGAAGTTCTATTTACTCAACAAATTTTCCCCTCCTCTTTTGTTTGTCCACCACTTTTTATAGTATACGTAATTCTGAATTATTCTAATAGAATTTAGAATATAATAATTAATAAAATACGCAATAACTCCAAAAAACGTTCTGAGACATCTGTAAAAAACAGAAACTAACACTAGGAATGTTTGACGAACAGTATAAGGAATCATTATTATTTCGACACAAGAAAAGGATTTTTCACACCCCTTTTCTTGTGTCGAAGACTAGGAAGACGAATAAACCCTCCCAGAAATATTTGCTCCCTTCGTTTATATTTATACGTTCTATTTCCCGTTTACTTTTGGATAGGATCTAGCCAAAGTGAAATGTATTAGACTCAAATGCATTTTTGACATTTCAATCTGACAACAGCAACATAATAGCATCGCCCAAATTTGAAAAAAAAAAGAAGAAGGGGTCAAGTCAAATAGTCTTTCTATATACTATGTATAGGAATGTCGTACAAGGAATTCCCGGCATCTCGTAGAAAAAGAGTCTAAAAGAACAAAATTCTTTTTATAATTTCATTTTTTATCATAGATAATTGATAAAAAAGTTCTTTTTACAAACTTGATGTCGATAAATACGCCAGTCTAGAAATTCATTTCGGACAATTGAACCTTCTCGAACTGTTTCTTTTTAAGAACCAAAAAGATTTGTGCCAAAATAACAGATGCGAAGAAGAACAAAAGACCTTGTACACGTAATGGATCTTGAAGTACTATTTCTGCATCTCCCTGACCAAATCCGCCCACATTAGGATTACTTGTCAACGGTTGATCCAATTTGATAGATTCACCTTCTGAAACAAGAAGTTCTGGCCCCGGAGGGATAATATCAACCACTTGACGTCCATCGGATGCATCTGCTATGGTTATTTCGTATCCCCCCTTTTCTTTTCGTAGGATTTTGCTTACTATACCTGATGCTGTAGCATTATAAACTGTATTGTTACTCTTGCTCCCGTCAGGATAAATTTGGCCCCTTCCTCTGTTTCCGCCTACGTATATAGGATATTTTAAGAAGTAAGTGTCTTTCTTAGTAGCGGGGTCCGGGGAAAGAATAGGAAAGGTGATTTCACTATATTTCTGACCAGGAACAGGGCCTATGACAAGAATATTTTTTTGATTGGGGCGATAACTCTGAAAAGACAGATTGCCCATCTTTTCTTTTATCTCGGGGGAAATACGATCGGGAGGGGCTAATTCAAAACCCTCTGGTAAAATAAGAACAGCCCCTACATTCAAACCCCCCTTTTTACCATTAGCAAGAACTTGTTTCAGTTGCATATCATAGGGAATTCGAACAACTGCTTCAAATACAGTATCGGGAAGTACCGCTTGCGGAACCTCAATATCCACTGGTTTATTAGCTAAATGGCAATTGGCGCATACAATACGTCCAGTGGCTTCTCGTGGATTTTCATAACCCTGCTGTGCAAAAATGGGATATGCATTTGAAATGGATGTACGAGTTATGATATATATCATGAGCGATATGGAAATAGATCGAGTAATCTGTTCCTTTATCCAAGAAAAAGTATTTCTAGTTTGCATGGTCCAACCATTGATCCCGAAAATTTCTACAATAAATTGGGGTAGGTCACTAATGGAGTTTCCTATCCACGATTCTGTTATTTACTGGAATAATAATAATTTGACTGGATTAATATATAGGAATATAGGATGAATCTCCGGGATGGGTAGAAATATAAAGTTTTTTTCAATGCTTTGCTTATGTACAACTGCAAAGTAATAAAAAACATTATAATTGGATTAGGTAGATAATTTTTCAGTCATTCATTGAATGATAAATCACTACAAGTGACGGAGATACGCGATTTAAATAACGGAAAATCCAATATTTTAAAATTGTATCTAGAATGACTGGAAAAGTGGAAACAAGGCCAGATATAATTTGATCATTATGAACAAATCCAAAATCCTTGTAGACAAAGCCAATCAGCAGTTCCCAACCATGGGGCGAATGAAATCCGATACATAAATCAGTTAATAAAAGAAGAGAAAAAGCTTTTATTGTGTCACTTAAGTTATATAGGAATTCCTGAGCCCAAGAGTTAAGAATAACAAGTTCTTTATTACCCAAAATAGAATAACCACTTAGAATAACGAAACAGATTATATTTGTCGAGAAGTGCAAAATCGTATGAATACGACCCTCATTGTGTATCTTGATTAATTGGATTGTTTCTTTGTGAATTCCTATACGAAGGTTTTGTAGATGTGTCTCCGAGTATTCCTTGATCATTTCCTCTAAGAGGAGGAGTTCCTTTAATTCTTTGAATTTTTCTAGAATACTATTTTCTTCAATATCATTCAAAAAAGTTTCGGATTGCCTAGTATTCCACCAATTTTGAATCCATGATTCCAGACTTTTTTGAAATGAGAGCGAAATCCACCAAGGCAAAAATACTATAGATGCAAGATAGAAAAGAGGAGTTAATGCTTTCTTTTTTGCCATTTTTTCATCTGTGAATTGTTAATGAATTCGTCGACTTTATGTAATCTAATATTTCTCTCACGCATCAGTTCTATTACAAGTTATCGAATCTATAATCTATTCACTCTTTTTTTTTTTCCATATATGTCTGCTTTGACTCGAAGGGATGTTCTGAATAAATTTCAATTAAGTTATGTTATAGAAAAAGAGGATTCTTGCGTTTTTGCCCTCCTGCTGAGAAAGCATGCATTTGTAGGCTCATTTCTTAAAATACTTCGATTGGTACACGCAAGAAATAGGCCAATTCAGCAGCTTTTTGTTCCATTTCCCGTGGAGTCAAATTCTCATCAGTACGCGTCAATGGAATGGCTCCCTGGCCTTTGATATCCATATAAAGGACACGACGCGCATAAATACCCTCTTTAACTTCTATTCTGACGGACTGAATATCTTTTATAAGAAATTGGAGGAAGACCCGACGATTTTTTCCAGGAAATCCCCAACGAAAAATACACACTATTCCGTCTTTTCTATCAAATCGATCATAACCACTACCTACATTCCACGAAATTGTGCACCACAAATAAGAGCTAATAAAAAGACCCGCGATCCCATAGAAAGACATCACAATTCCTTGTGGAAAAAAAACGATTTCCTGAGACGGAAATAAAGATATCAGATTTCTACCAAGATAACTCGAGGTTCCAACCAACAAGAATCCTAATGAACCTAAAAAAAGGATAACAGCCCAGCAGAAATTACTTGTTTTTCGAGCCCCTGTTATAGGTTCTATCCATATATGTTCTGATCGACAACTCATACTTGATCCAGTTGCTTTTTTTTTTTTTTTAATTGAGAGAATACCCCAAATGAATTTGACTTTAGTCCTTTTGTTTCCGAAGTAACTCGCATCAACTAGCAATAGTTTGATGTGAACCTTTAGGAGTAATTCATTAAATTGGTTAGATCTAAACTAATAACATACCCTTCGTATGATCTCACTAAAGATAGCCACATGCATATAGATAGACCAACTTTACAATTCAGCCGTCCGCCAATTCGGGTCTGTTTGAAAATAGCTAGAATATAGCATTTTGGGAGATTTTCGTCGGAAGACGCTTATACCATATTTTGCTAAAAGGATATCTGTGTTATGATACAAGCGTCAGTTTAAAAATGAGATTTTGTGCCCTCGGCTCTAAACAATCTTGTTTTTTTGAACATGAAGAAATAAAGAAGCCATTGCGATTGCCGGAAATACTAGGCCTACTAAAGGGACCAAAACAGAGGGAAAGTTAAGAGTTGTCATAGAATGGGTACCTCGCTTTACTATTTGTACCTGTTATTATTATTTAGATTTTATATTTATAGAATATAAAGATAAATCTTATTATATATAAAGATATCTTATCTTATATCTTATTATAAGTATAATTTGATAATTCTAAATTGGGATTATTATTACTTAATATCTCTCTAATCTATTCTAATTCTAAATGAGTATATAATGTAGTTTTTCATCCCTCTACATGAAAGATTTGAAAGGATATGGATGAGATATGATTTGATTCATTTTTTTCTCTTGTCTTCCAATTTAGCAAAAAGTTTCTTAAAAATGAATTAGATTCTATTTATTTAGTTTTAGAATTAGTTAGATTAGATCTATTTATATTAAAGGGTTTGTTAGAATCCCATCCAGCAGGGATTCTTAGTCAAAATAGGATTATCGTAAGGTATAGAAAGATAAAAAATGCTATTATTCCGATAAACTAATTACTTGTTTGCTCAAAATAATTCAACTTTATGTTCTAATTTTGATTCAAAGGAAAGAAAGTGTGGAGTTGAAATAATTCACTCAGAACGCTTTTTAAAGGATTACGTGGTACGATTAGATCGAATAAGCCCTTCTGGAATAAATACTCAGCCGCTTGTGAACCTTCGGGTACTGTTTTATTTAATGTTTGTTCAATTACTCTTTTACCCGCAAAGGCAATGTAGGCATGGGGTTCGGCAATAATGATATCCCCCAACATACCAAAACTAGCTGTCACCCCGCCGGTAGTAGGAGATGTAAGGATTGGTACATAGAATAACTTTTTATTTGATTGATAATCATATAAAGCAGCAGATATTTTAGCCATTTGCATCAAGCTCAAACTTCCTTCTTGCATGCGTGCCCCTCCGGAAGCACACACTATAATAAGAGGTAGAAATTCTTTAGTGGCGTATTCAATCAAACGGGTAATTTTCTCCCCAACTACGGATCCCATACTACCCCCCATAAACTGAAAATCCATAACCCCAATTGCTACGTTAATACCGTTTAATTGCCCTATACCTGTTTGAACAGCCTCGGTTAATCCTGTCTTT